ATAATTCTTCTCATTACCTCTCGCGGGAAAAGAATCCCACAAACAAAGGAATTGTACAGTACGAAATAACATAAAAAAAGACTCATTCTAAAAAAAAAAGATGTGGACCTTCCACTAAAGTTGTTCCTTTGTGACAGGAATCAATAGGAAATATTTGAATCCGGTTGGATTTCACCCAAATCAAATGTATTCGTATACCAATGAACTGAATTCTTACTATTTCAATTTCATCGAAGTTGAAGAATCGAGCAATTTGTCATACAGATTATGATAACTCGAGAAGTTTGTTTTGATTGGATTAAGATCCAAGGAGGAAAATAATCATTCTATGATTAAAATAGAACAACCTTCTTTAGTGTGCATAGCGTGTATACACAATCAAAATATAGAAATCCATGGTTTAATTCAGGGAATTGTAATAGATCCATGGGGTAAGGAGTTGTTGTTGATAAATCTTAAACGGGAAGGGGGTTTTTTAATTCCTATGGAACCATAGTTAAGTATAAATATAACCATGTCTAAATGTAATCATATAAAAAAACTATAGATCCATCAGGGGATTCGTTACAATTCAGTGTTTAATCTGGTACCAGTATAAATATCAGAAAAAGACGTATCGTCGTCTTGACAAAACAAACACGAATAGATATATCTTTTCTTTTTCATTTTGTTTTTAATGGGTTTTCACAATAAAAAAATATCCCTTTATATCTCCCGAACCCCGAAAGAAGATCCTTCTTTTTTTTTTCTATAATTGATTGACCATACCTATACTTACTGCAATACTATAAATGAAATGACTCGATATTCACTCGTTTTCTGGGTCTTAATCATAATATTTTGTAGGAGAGATGGCCGAGTGGTTGAAGGCGTAGCATTGGAACTGCTATGTAGGCTTTTGTTTACCGAGGGTTCGAATCCCTCTCTTTCCGTACCTTCACCTAATCTAATTTACGAACGTTACAAACCGCAATGTATCAAATACGAATAGATACTATTATTCTAACAGTTAAACCTTTCTTTGATATAGATTCGCTATTCCTAATTGCTGTAGTACAAAAATACAGGTAAAGGGTAGCCAAGGCATGAAAATTGACCCCGATCCACTTTTGATACCTAAATGGGATAGGAAAAAATCCGGATCAAGTCTCTCATCTAAAGTAAAGTCAATTTACTTCGACGAAAAAGGGAGGAGCACCCGAACCCCTGTTCCTTGTTGTTTTAGTTAGGTTCAAGTCTGACGAGAATAATATTCTACGACTAGCAACTCATTGATTTTTAAACCAACCCACTTACTATCTATTATTTGATTGACTAATCCTTTATATTGGGATGAGTGAAGAGTCAAATGTTTTGGCAATTCCTCATGTGGGAATGAATCAAGAGAATTTTGAATCAGAGCTATGGATTTTTGTTCATCTCTTGTCGTAATAATATCTCGGGGTTTGCAGCGGTAACTTGGTATATCCACTATACGACCATTAACTAAAATATGCCTATGGTTAACTAATTGTCGGGCTCCTGGAATGGTCGAAGCCATACCTAATCGAAAAAGTATATTATCCAAACGCATTTCAAGTAATTGTAGTAAAACCTGACCTGTTGAACCTTTGGCTTTTCCAGCGATACGAACATATTTAAGCAATTGTCGCTCTGTCAGACCATAATGAAAACGCAATTTTTGTTTTTCTTCTAGACGAATACGATATTGAGATCTTTTCCCGGAACGCGATTGGTTTCGAGGATCACTTCCGGATGTAGGACTTTTACTAGTAAGTCCCGGTAAAGCTCCCAGACGGCGTATTTTTTTAAAACGAGGCCCTCGGTAACGAGACATAAATACTCCTTTATTTTTTTTATCAAATTTATTTTATAGAATTATAGAATAAACCTAAATTAAGACTGAACTAAACGATAAACAAAGCGACATCTACTGAAGTAGACTACAACAAAAAAGAAAAAAAAATGAGATGAATTGTATCAATATCCAGACTTTTTTGTATATTTTATATATTATATATAGTAAATATATAGTAAGAGTTTAGGGATACTTTTCCTAATTTGTTCGGGAGAGATCTCATTGCTCCAATCAGTTTTTTTTTTCATAGTTGGGAGTTCTTACACGATAATAGATATAGATCAGTGACCAGACGAGGGAAAAGTCTTTTCAATAAGATTTCAAGGAGACATTATTCATTGTGTAAAAATGTAAAAGTAAAAAAAAAAAAGTTGACCTAACGAAAGAAAAGCCTACTATCGGAATCGAACCGATGACCATCGCATTACAAATGCGATGCTCTAACCTCTGAGCTAAGCAGGCTTAGATAACAACACAAATTTGTGTTGTCCACAGGAATTTCATAAAATAGAATAGTGGGATCCTAGTTAACTATTCATAATTCATAATGAATATAGATATGCATATAGAAAGAATGGAATAGAATTAAATAGAATGAATAAGAATATAAAATTCTATTTATATATAAAATAAATAAAATTTTAAAAATTACATAACATAAAATTAATATATTAATATGAGAGAACAATGAAATTCAAAATTTTCTAATATATAAAAAAAAAAAAAAAATAAATAAAGTTATATATTCTATGGATTAGGTATACTTTTAGTATTTTAGTAAAAGAATTAGATTCTAATTATAATGTTATAGTGGGCCAGCCCTAAGGAAAAGATAAGGATACAGATCAAAATGAAACATTCCTCTGGTTTAATTCGAAAAAGTAGGGGATAAAAAAAAAAGAATTGACCCTTCAAGTATTCTAAATATCTCGTAAAAATGGAGAGGAAAAGAGGGATATATGTGGTATATATCCATCCATATTGAATTGCAGATACATCAATGATAGAATCATTTCTGATTGGAACAAATGCCGGTCCTCTGATAGAGATGAAAGAATATAGTAGAGATGAAAGAATATAGACAAAAAAAAAGCACAAACAAATAGGAGGAGACCCCTATATTTTTTATATTTTCTATATAGGAATTTTCATCTAAAGAATTTGATGGCTCCAGCATAAATGAAAGAAAGAAGGAGATGGCATCCCAAAGAGATCCTAGAAAAAGGGGGATATGGCGAAATTGGTAGACGCTACGGACTTGATTGGATTGAGCCTTGGTATGGAAACCTACTAAGTGAGAACTTTCAAATTCAGAGAAACCCTGGAATTAAAAATGGGCAATCCTGAGCCAAATCCTGTTTTCATAAAAAGGTGGTTCAGAAAGAAAAAAAAAGGATAGGTGCAGAGACTCAATGGAAGCTGTTCTAACGAATAGGGTTGACTGCGTTGGTCGAGGAATCTTTCTATCGAAACTCCGGAAAGGATGAACCTATATACGTACGTATTTGTACTGAAATAGCAAAAATTAATGAGATCCGAATCCATTTTTTATTTTATATGTATATGAAAAATTTAAAATGGATTGTGAATCGATTCCAAATGGAAGGAAGAATCGAATATTCGCCGATCAAATCAGTCACTCTATGGTCTGATAGTTCTTTTGAAGAACTAACTTATTGGACGAGAGTAAAGATAGAGTCCCGTTCTACATGTCAATACCGACAACAATGAAATTTATAGTAAGAGGAAAATCCGTCGACTTTAGAAATCGTGAGGGTTCAAGTCCCTCTATCCCCAAAAAAGATCGGTTTTCCTTTCTAACTATCTTTTTATCCCCCCCCTTTTTTTTTCAGCGGTTCAAAATTAGCTACGTTTCTCATTCACTCTTTCACAAACAAAAAAAAAAAAATCGGCAGAGAAATGTTTCTCTCTTTTCACAAGTCTTCTTATATATCTTATATATTATATATAAGATATACGCTCAAATGAACATCTATGAGCAAGGAATTCCTATTTGAAATATTCACAGTCCATATCGTTATTTTGAATTCAAATTAACTAAAAAAAAAAGTATTATTTTTGAAGATCCAAAAAATTCAAGGGCCTGCGTAAGACTTTGTAATGCTTTTTAGTCTATTTAATTGAATTGACATAGCCTAAGCGCCCTTTCTTTTAGTAGTATTTAGTAGTAGTAATATGGAAATGATGCACCGGGAAGAGTCGGGATAGCTCAGTTGGTAGAGCAGAGGACTGAAAATCCTCGTGTCACCAGTTCAAATCTGGTTCCTGACATGTGGTTAATATAATAATGTATACTCATACAAATTAATCGATATAGATCATGATATATACGTATCTATTTTTGTCTCTAGCGATATACCCCTTTGGTTGTCTAAAGATATGCCCCAATTTTTTGTAGATGAGTAAAGAATACAATATTCTAAAATAGATAGAATCCATATATAGGTTAAAGAAAAAATTAGATTATGTTTCCTCTTCTTTTTTGTTTGCTCGTAGGGTGCTTTCTTTCATTCAAAAAGAATGTTAATACTTCATACATATCCGAAAAGTGAAGTTTTTTTAGTTGGTTGAAAACCCCAAAGTCTAAAAGAGTAAAACAGTGGGAATAGAAAAAATCATTTCAGATAGATACAGTACAAATAGAATCCAAAACCCTTTCATTTCTTTTCATTTTTTTTTTGCATTTTCTATTTCTTTATTTCCCTCTACGTGACTTTCTAGAACCCTTCTAAATGATGTGCGCGGTACAAAGTTCATGATAAAGAACTCTTTTGGTTCATTTTACCAGCTCATCTGAAAAAAAAAAAATCTTCCCAATTTTTGGGGAATATCAATGAAACCCTATTTTGTTTTATTTCGCGCATCTATAATATGAATGAAAGTCCAATGACTCTGTTTGATCTTGAACAAAATGTAAAAATATTCCTCGAGTACCTGGAATCATAGAAGTGAAGAAAGATTAATTTCTTATCATTCAAAGAGCATCTTGTATTTCATAGAAATTTGGGGCAATATAATCCTTACGTAAAGGCCATCCTATCCAACTTTCGGGCATCAAAATACGTTTCAGGCGCGGATGATTATCATAATAGATTCCCAACATATCATAAGATTCCCGTTC